CATTAGGAATTGATGATCTTTTAACAACACCTTCTAAGAGATGGTTAGTCCAAGATGCTGAACAACAAAGTTTGATTTTGGAAAAGCACCATCATTATGGGAATGTACACGCGGTAGAAAAATTACGTCAATCAATCGAGATATGGTATGCTACAAGTGAATATTTGAGACAAGAAATGAATCTTAATTTTAAGATGACTGATCCTTCAAATCCAGTCCATATAATGTCTTATTCTGGAGCTAGAGGAAATGCATCTCAGGTCCACCAATTAGTAGGTATGAGAGGATTAATGTCAGATCCCCAAGGACAAATGATTGATTTACCCATTCAAAGCAATTTACGCGAAGGACTTTCTTTAACGGAATATACAATTTCCTGCTACGGAGCCCGCAAAGGAGTTGTGGATACTGCTGTACGAACGTCAGACGCTGGATACCTCACGCGTAGACTTGTTGAAGTAGTTCAGCATATTGTTGTACGTAGAACAGATTGTGGAAGTACCCGAGGTATTTCCGTGAGTTTTCGAAAGGGGATGACGGAAAGAATTTTTATCCAGACGCTAATAGGTCGCGTATTAGCGAACGATGTATATCTAGGTCTACGATGCATTGCTACCAGAAATCAAGATATTGGGATTGGGCTTGTCAATCGATTCATGACCTCTCGGGCGCAGCCAATATATATTCGAACTCCCTTCACTTGCCGAAGTGCATCTTGGATCTGTCGATTATGTTATGGTCGGAGTCCCACTCATGGTGACCTGGTTGAATTGGGAGAAGCAGTAGGTATTATTGCGGGTCAATCCATTGGAGAACCAGGGACTCAACTAACATTAAGAACTTTTCATACCGGTGGAGTATTCACAGGTGGTACTGCAGAACATGTACGAGCTCCTTCTAATGGAAAAATAAAATTCAATGAGGATTTGGTTCATCCCACACGCACACGTCATGGACATCCTGCCTTTCTCTGCTATGTAGACCTATATGTGACTATTGAGAGTCAGGATATTATACATAGTGTGAATATTCCACCAAAAAGTTTTCTTTTGGTTCAAAATGATCAATATGTGGAATCAGAACAAGTGATTGCTGAGATTCGTGCTGGAACATCCACTTTCCATTTTAAAGAGAGGGTTCGAAAACATATTTATTCTGACTCAGAGGGAGAAATGCATTGGAGTACCGGTGTGTACCATGCACCTGAATATACACACGGTAATGTTCATTTCTTACCCAAAACAAGTCATTTATGGATCTTATCGGGGGGTCCGTGCAAATCCAGTCTAGTGCCTTTTTCACTCCACAAGGATCAAGATCAAATGAATGTTCAATCTCTTTCTGTCCAAGAGAGATCCATTTCTGACTTCTCGGTGAATAATAATCGAGTGAAACACAAATTGTTTGGCTCGGATCCCCTGGCGAGAAAAGGGAGAAGGATTTCTGATTATGCAGCAGGATCTGAGCGAGTCATATCCAATGGTGATGGGGATTTCATATATCCCGCCATTCTCCGAGAAAATTCTTATTTATTGGCGAAGAGGCGAAGAAATAGATTCATCATACCATTCCAATATGATCCGGAATGGGAGAAGGAATTAACGCCTCATTCTAGTACTAGTATCACGGTTGAAATACCCGCAAATGGTATTTTACGTAGAAATAGTATTCTTGCTTATTTCGACGATCCACGATACAGAAGAAGCAGTTCGGGAATTACTAAATATGGCATCATAGAGGTCGATTCAATCGTCAAAAAAGAGGGTCTGGTTGAGTATCGAAGACCAAAAGAATCTAGACCGAAATACCAAATGAAAGTAGATCGATTTTTTGTCATTCCCGAAGAAGTCCATATCTTGCCCGGGTCTTCATCCATAATGGTACGGAACAATAGTATCATTGGAGTAGATACACGAATTACGTTTAATACAAGAAGCCAAATAGGTGGATTGGTGCGAATAGAAAAAAAAAAAAAAAAGATTGAACTGAAAATCTTTTCAGGAGGTATCCATTTTCCTGGAGAAACGGATAAGATATCCCGACACATTGGCATCTTGATACCACCAGGAGCAAGAAAAAAAATGGATAAGGGATCAAAGGGGAAAAATTGGGAAGGGAAAAATTGGGTCTATGTCCAACGGATCACACCTATCAAGAAAAAATATTTTGTTTCAGTACGACCCGTAGTGACATATGAAATAGCTGATGGGATAAATCTAGTAACGCTTTTCCCTGGGGATATGTTACAGGAAAAGGATAATTTGCGACTCCAAGTTGTCAATTATATCCTTTATGGGGATGGCAAACCAATTCGAGGAATTTCCCATACAAGTATTCAATTGGTTCGTACTTGTTTAGTATTGAATTGGGACCAAGACAAAAAAGGTTCTATAGAAAAGGTTCAGGCTTCTTCTGCTGAAGTAAGGGCAAATGATCTGATTCGATATTTCATAAGAATTGATTTGGTGAAGTCTCCTATTTTGTATACCGGAAAGAGGAATGATAGGTCAGGTTCAGTGATTCCTGATACTGGGTCATATTGCGCCAATACCACTCTTTTTTCTTCCAAGGTGAAAATTAAATCACTTAGTCAACATCAAGGAACCGTTCGTACATTTCTTAATAGAAATAAAGAAGGCCAATCTCTTATAGTTTTTTCATCATCTAATTGTTCTCGCATCAATGTTTCGAAATATCACAATGTGACCAAAGAATCCATTAAAGAAAAAGAGGATACCCCGGTTCCAATTCTTAATTTGTTGGGTCCCTTAGGTACTGTACCTAAAATTCATAATTTTTCCCCATCTTATCATTCAATAACTCATAATGAGATCTTGTTAAATAAATATTTAATACTGGATAATAAAAATCCAAAACAGACTTTCCAACTACTTAAATATTATTTAGTGGATGAAAACGGGAGAATCTCTAATGCAAATCCATGCAGTGACATCATTTTTAATCTATTCGGTTCGTGCTTTCTCCCTCACGGTTATTGTGAGGGGACATCCACAACCAGAATAATTAGCCTCGGACAGTTTATTTGTGAAAATGTATGTCTATCCAAACACGGAACACGCATAAAATCTGGTCAAGTTATAATGGTTTATCTTGACTCTTTAATAATAAGATCAGCTAAACCCTATTTGGCGACCCGAGGAGCAACCGTTCATGGTGATTATGGAGAAATCTTTTACGAAGGAGATACATTAGTTACATTTATATATGAAAAATCGAGATCAGGTGATATAACTCATGGCCTTCCAAAGGTTGAACAAGTGTTAGAAGTTCGTTCGATTGATTCAATATCGATGAACCTAGAAAAAAGGGTTGAAGGTTGGAACGAACATATAACAGGCATTCTTGGAATTCCTTGGGGATTCCTGATTGGTGCTGAACTCACCATAGCGCAAAGTCGTATTTCTTTGGTTAATAAGATCCAAAAGGTTTATCGATCCCAGGGGGTACAGATTCATAATAAGCATATAGAGATTATTGTACGACAAATAACATCAAAAGTGTTGGTTTCAGAAGATGGAATGTCTAATGTTTTTTCACCCGGGGAACTAATCGGATTGTTGCGAGCAGAACGAGCAGGTCGTGCTTTGGAAGAGGCTATTTGTTACCGAGCCGTCTTATTGGGAATAACGAGAGCATCTCTGAATACTCAAAGTTTCATATCAGAAGCTAGTTTTCAGGAAACCGCTCGAGTTTTAGCAAAAGCCGCTCTCCGGGGTCGTATTGATTGGTTGAAAGGTCTGAAAGAGAATGTTGTTCTGGGGGGGATGATACCCGTTGGTACCGGATTCAAACGATTCGTTCACCGTTCAAGGGAATACAACAACATTCCTTTGGAAATACAAAAGAAGAATTTTTTCGGGGGGGAAATGAGAGATATTCTGTTCCACCACAGAGAATTATTTTGTTCTTGCATCCCAAAGCCAAAGAGTTTCCATAATACATCAGAACAACCATTCTATGCTATGGGATCTAATCCAATCAATCGTTCATAAGAGCGGATTCATTATTAGCTAAGCTAATATAATGGTCATTTGTTAATAAAGAGAATATCGAAACCAAGGGTAAAGGAATTAATAATGAAGCTTGGACCGTGTATCAACGGTTAACCCCCGGTAGAAGGTTCCATTGGAACAATTATTTATTTCAGGGTACCTCGTCTCTTTTTTTTTAGAGGAAGTGTGGGGATAAATGACAAGAAGATATTGGAACATCAATTTGGAAGAGATGATGGAAGCGGGGGTTCATTTTGGTCATGGTACTAGGAAATGGAATCCTAGAATGGCACCTTACATCTCTGCAAAGCGTAAAGGTATTCATATTACAAATCTTACGAGAACTGCTCGTTTTTTATCAGAAGCCTGTGATTTAGTTTTTGACGCAGCAAGTAGAGGAAAACACTTCTTAATAGTTGGTACGAAAGATAAGGCAGCTGATTCGGTAGCATCAGCTGCAATAAGGGCTCGGTGTCATTATGTCAATAAAAAATGGCTCGGTGGTATGTCAACGAATTGGTCCACTACGGAAACGAGGCTTCAGAAGTTCAGGGACTTGAGAGTGAGAGCCGAGATGGGGCAATTCAGTCGTCTCCCGAAACGGGATGCAGCAATATTGAAGAGACAATTATCTCACTTTCAAACATATCTGGGCGGTATCAAATATATGACGGGGTTACCCGATATTGTAATCATCATTGATCAGCAAGAAGAATATACGGCCCTTCGAGAATGCGTCACTTTGGGTATTCCAACTATTTGTTTAATCGATACAAATTGTGATCCAGATCTCGCAGATATTCCGATTCCAGCCAACGATGACGCTATAGCTTCCATCCGATTGATTCTTAACAAATTAGTATCCGCAATTTGTCAGGGACGTTCTAGCTATATAAGAAGTCGTTGATTAATAATAAGATAAGTCAATTACTTCGCTTCGGGAAACCCAGAGATTGATTGAATCGGTTATTCTTACTATTCCTGAATGTGAAAAAGGAGATTTTAATTGCCGGGGATATATTACGTGATTAATGAATTAATCAATATCTGGAATATATGGTTAAGTTAAATTAGGTAGGAGAGTATAAATGGTTGAATCAAAATAATTCCTTCTTAAGTTCCATTTCTGTCAGAGGGTAATATGAATGTTCTACCATGTTCCATCAACACACTAAAGGGGTTATACGAGATATCCGGCGTGGAAGTAGGCCAACATTTCTATTGGCAAATAGGGGGTTTCCAAGTGCATGCCCAAGTACTTATAACTTCCTGGGTCGTAATTGCTATCTTATTAGGTTCAGCCGCTATAGCCGTTCGGAATCCACAAACTATCCCGACCGACGGTCAGAATTTTTTTGAATATGTTCTTGAATTCATTCGAGACGTGAGCAAAACTCAAATTGGAGAAGAAGAATATGGTCCTTGGGTTCCTTTTATTGGAACTCTGTTCCTATTTATTTTTGTTTCTAACTGGTCAGGTGCTCTTTTACCTTGGAGAATCATACAGTTACCTCATGGGGAGTTAGCTGCACCCACGAATGATATAAATACTACTGTTGCTTTAGCTTTACCCACGTCAGTGGCATATTTCTATGCAGGCCTTACTAAAAAGGGATTGGGTTATTTCGGTAAATATATTCAACCAACTCCAATACTTTTACCAATTAATGTCTTAGAAGATTTCACAAAACCTTTATCACTTAGTTTTCGACTTTTCGGGAATATATTGGCCGATGAATTAGTAGTTGTTGTTCTTGTTTCTTTAGTACCTTTAGTGATTCCTATACCTGTGATGTTCCTCGGATTATTCACAAGCGGTATTCAAGCTCTCATTTTTGCAACCTTAGCCGCGGCTTATATAGGTGAATCCATGGAAGGTCATCATTGAGTACAAATAAGAAATAAGAAAATAATGCTTTGAATTTCAAAGTTCAAAGAGTCGCTTTTTCTTTTTGAATTTCGATCAATTAAAAATTAAGCCCATGAATCTTATTCCAATAAAATAATTAATTCATGGGTAACTCAAGATACCCGCTTGAGGAAATGATTGATATATAAATATATAATATATTTATGATATGTATGATATAGAGTAGGAACAAAACAGGAAGATATATATGTACAATATTAATATTTATTATATTACGTATTACACGACGGAATTGTAAAAAAAGGGGGGAGATTCCCAATTTTTCCTAAGATCCCCCCTTTTGTCCTATTCATGTCATACATCGCCTTGATTTGCCCAGTCAATTACGACGATTCATAATTGGGATAATAAATAATTGTTATCCGTTTGAGACGCGCGACGAAACAACAAGAACTATGTTCTGCGGAACCGTTGCTATTTCATTCCATTCTATTCAACAATTGACCAAAATTTGAATTAAGAGGAATTGGATCAATCAATCCAATCTTGATATGGGATGATTCGCTTTGATGAATCTCTTCGTTTGTATCCATGTGAGATAATGACAAAAAAAAGAAAGAGTTCACGAATAAGATTCAAAAAAATTAAGTAGGTTAGGTGGGCCGAGCTACATAGCCGTAGCTACATATTATATGTGAACTCCGGTGTATGCTTAGAAGAATGATTCCAGGGTCCGATCCGATTCAATAGAAATAAGATGGCGATGGTTTACATTATGGAAGAAAACATGTATATGTGATAGTAGATATTCATATATACGCACTACCCATCTATATTATTTCATTCCCCATCGACTTTATATTATATAGATATAGATTCCACTTTATTTATATGGATTACGATATATAAGCTCTTCCCTTTTTCGTCTGTGACTGTATATGTGGATTGAATATGAAGTTAAGCCTATGAATGCATATAGAGAAGATAAAGGAGGGAGGAATTGAAAGAATGGGTTCGGAACAAAGAAATAGAAGAACTAATATGGATTTTAAAAGACTTGGATAGTGAATAAAAACGAGATATTGAAGTAGTTCTGATGATTCAGTGATATCAAATATCATCACTTCTTAACTAAAATTGGGTTCGGCGTTCTTAGTTTAGTTGTATGGATCTTAGTGATGGAATATGAAATAATAAGTAATGTAACTAATTAATATATAATATAAATATATAACATTAATTATATAAATAACATTAATTATATATAATAATTCATTGGTTTATTTGATTATATCATTAACCATTTCTTCATTTTTTTTTGTGAGGAGCTTACCATGAATCCCCTAATTTCTGCTGCTTCCGTTATTGCTGCTGGATTGGCCGTAGGACTTGCTTCTATTGGACCCGGAGTCGGTCAAGGTACTGCTGCGGGCCAAGCCGTAGAAGGTATTGCTAGACAACCAGAAGCAGAGGGTAAAATACGAGGTACTTTATTGCTTAGTCTGGCTTTTATGGAAGCTTTAACAATTTACGGGCTGGTCGTGGCATTAGCACTTTTATTTGCTAATCCCTTTGTGTAATCCTAGAAACGTGAAAACGTGCAAAATACGTACTTCT